TTACACAAGTAATAAGAGGTTGCATGTTACTAACTCAATCTATTTTTAGAAAATATATTGTATTACCTTCATTGCTAATTGCAAAAAATAGTGGACGCATGTTCCTATTTCAATTTCCCGAATGGTTTGAGGATTTACAGGAATGGAATAGAGAGATGCATGTTAAATGTACCTATAATGGTGTTCCATTATCCGAAACAGAATTTCCGAAAAATTGGTTGACAGACGGTATTCAGATAAAAATCTTATTTCCTTTCCGTCTGAAACCTTGGCACAAATCGAAACTACGATCATCTAAGAAAGGTTTAATGAAAAAAAAAAAAGAAAAAGATGATTTTTGTTTTTTAACAGTTTGGGGAATGGAAACTGAACTTCCTTTTGGTTCGCCCCGAAAAGGACCTTCCTTTTTTAAACCCATTTTTAAGGAAATTGAAAAAAAAATTGGAAAATTTAAAAAGAAGTCTTCTCGAGTTCTAATAGTTTTTAAAAGAAAAATAAAATTACTTCGAAAAGTTTTAAAAGAAACAAAAGAATGGGTTATCGAAAGTGTTATTTTTCTAAAAAAAATAATAAAAGAACTTTCAAAAATTTTATTATTTCGATTAACAGGAAGAGAAGTATATGAATCAAGTGAAATTAAAGAAGAAAAAGATTCTATAATAAGCAATCAGCTAATTCACGAATCGTTTAGTGAAATTGCATCTACGAATTGGACAAATTCTTCATTAACAGAAAAAAAAATCAAGGATTTGACTACTAGAACAAGTACAATTCGCAATCAAATAGAAAGAATTATAAAAGAGCAAAAAAAAGTAACTCCAAGAATAAAGAATATTAGTCTTAAAAAAACAAGTTATAATGCTAAAAGATTCGAAAAATGGCAAATATTTAAAAAAAGAAATGCTCAATTAATCTCTAAATTACCTCTTTTTTTGAGATTTTTTATTGAAAAAATCTACACAGATTTATTTTTATGTATCATTAATATTCCCAGAATGAATACAGAACTTTTTCTTGAATCAACAAAAAAAATTATTGATAAATCCCTTTACAATAATGAAAGAAAACAAGAAAGAATTAATAAAATTAAAAAAAATCGAATTCCATTTATTTCGACTATAAAAAAGTCACTTGATAATATTAGTAATAGTCAAAAAAATTCACCTATTTTTTATGACTTATCCTACGTGTCACAAGCATATGTATTTTTCAAATTATCACAAATCCAAGTTAGTAACTCGTATAAATTAAGAGCTGTTCTTCAATCTCAAGGAATCCCCCCGCCTGAAATAAAGGATTCTTTTGAAACACAAGGAATGGTTGATTCGAAATTAGGAGATAAGAAACTTCCGAGTTATGAAATGAATCAATGGAAAAAGTGGTTAAGAGGATATTATCAATACAATTTATCTCAGAGCAGATGGTATAGATTAATACCAGAAAAATGGCGCAATACAGTTCATCAGCGTAAAAAGGAAAATTTTAGCAAAAGGCATTCATATGAAAAAGACCAATTAATTGATTTCAAAAAACAAATTGAAGTATATTCATTATCTAATCAAAAAAGAAAAGAGAATTTGCAAAAATACTATAAATATGATCTTTTATCATATCAATTTCTTAATTATGAAAATAAAACGGAATACTTTTTTTATAGATCTCCGTTTCAAGGACGTAAGAAGCAAGAGATTTCTTATAACACGCATAAAGAAAATATACTGAGGAACATCCCTATCGATAATTATCTAGGAAAGGTCCATATTCTATATATGGAAAAAACGGTCGATAGAAAATATTTTGATTGGAACATTCTCAATTTTGATCTTAAACAAAAAGGCGATATTGAGGCCTGGGTCAGCAATCGGAATCAAAATACTCAAATAATTCCTAAAAAAGATCTTTTTTATCTTATGATTCCAGAAATCAATCCACCAAACTCCGACAAAGTATTTTTTGATTGGATGGGAATGAATGAAAAAATGCTAAAGTGTCGCATAGCGAATTTGGAACCTTGGTTCTTCCCAGAATTTGTGTTACTTTATAATGCATATAAAAGCAAACCTTGGTTTATACCAAGCAAATTACTTCTTTCAAATTTGAATAAAAATGAAAATAGTAGTGAAAATAAAAAAATAAATCAAAAGCAAAAAGGAAGTTTTTTGATACCATCGAATAAAAAGCATCGAAATCAAGGAGAAAAAGAACCCACAAGTCCAGGAAATCTTGGATCCGTTCTCTCACAACAAAAAGATAGTGAAGAAAATTATGCAAGATCAGACATGAAAAAGGGGAAAAAGAAAAAACAATACAAAAGCAGCGCGAGAGCAGAACTAGATTTCTTCCTGAAACGTTATTTGCTTTTTCAATTGAGATGGGACGATACTTTGAATCAAAGACTGATCAATAATGTCAAGGTATATTGTCTCCTGCTTAGACTGATAGATCCAACCCAAATTACTATACCCTTGATTCAAAATAGAGAAATGAGTTTGGATATAATGCTGATTGAGAAGAATTTAACTCTTAACCAATTGATGAAAAAGGGAATATTGATTATAGAACCCATTCGTCTATTTGGAAAAAACGATGCACAATTTATTATGTATCAAACCATAGGTATTTCATTGGTTCATAAGAGTAAGTACCAAACTAATCAAAAATACCAAGAACAAAGATATGTTTCTAAGAAGAATTTTGATGAAACTATTTCATCACACCAAAGAATAACTGAAAATAGAGACAAAAATCATTTGGATTTGCTTGTTCCTGAAAATATTTTTTCGTTTAGACGTCGTAGAAAGTTGCAAATTCTAAGTTGTTTTAATTCAAAGAATAGAAATGGTGAAGATAGAAATCCAGTATTTTGGAATGCAAAGGACGTAAAAGACAGCAGCCAAGTTTCGCATGACAGTAACCATTTTGATAGAGAGAAAAGTCAATTAATGAAATTAAAGCTCTTTCTTTGGCCTAATTATCGATTAGAGGATTTAGCTTGTATGAATCGTTATTGGTTTGATACCAATAATGGGAGTCGTTTCAGTATGTTAAGAATACATCTGTATCCACGATTGAAATTTTGACATTTCGTGGATAATACACTTTTTCTATATATTCTATACCCTATATATATTATATAATAGGGTATATCAAAGCAAACAAATACATAGATCACATGTCTTGTCTCACATTTCATTCTAATATCCAATAGGAAATGAATAATATCTCGATTAGATCTCGAAATGAATCAACAGAACCTTCTTTGTTTTAGGTCTAAATTCTTCGATGCGAAAATGTACCAATCCTTTTCTATCCCTATCTAAATCCAATTAGAAATTGGATTAATTGATTTAAATTCAGAAAATTAGGAGTTCATAAAGAAATTTGGATTAGATTATTGTATATACCAGATTCCAATTAATGGCATTATTATTACTGATCAATAAAATCCATATCTGTAAAAAGGGAAAGGGGATTTCTTTATGGTAACAAATTCATTCATTTCGGTTATTTCTCAAAAAGAAAACGAAGAAAACAGAGGGTCTGTTGAATTTCAAGTATTCAGTTTTACCACTAAGATAAGAAGACTTACTTCACATTTGGAATTGCACAAAAAAGACTCTTCATCCCAGAGAGGTTTACGGAAAATTTTGGGAAAACGCCAACGACTGCTGGCCTATTTGTCAAAAAAAAATAGAAGACGCTATAAAGAATTAATTAGTGAGTTAAATATTCGAGAGATAAAAACTCGTTAATTTGAAGCGTGATACCATTTGAGCTTAGTTGTTTAAATTTTGATGAACTTCTTTTTACTTTCAGCAATGCATGGAAGAACGACTCGGGAAAAAACTTATGATTGCACCAACTACAAGAAAAGACCTCATGATAGTCAATATGGGCCCTCACCACCCATCAATGCATGGTGTTCTTCGACTGATTGTTACTCTCGATGGTGAAAATGTTATTGATTGTGAACCAATACTGGGTTATTTACATAGAGGGATGGAGAAAATTGCGGAAAATCGAACAATTATACAATATTTGCCTTATGTAACGCGTTGGGATTATTTAGCTACTATGTTCACAGAAGCAATAACCGTAAATGGACCCGAACAGCTAGGCAATATTCAAGTACCTAAAAGGGCTAGCTATATCAGAGCTATTATGTTGGAGTTAAGTCGTATCGCTTCTCATTTGTTATGGCTTGGCCCTTTTATGGCAGATATTGGGGCACAGACCCCTTTCTTCTATATTTTTCGAGAACGAGAGTTAATATATGACTTGTTCGAAGCTGCTACCGGTATGCGCATGATGCATAATTATTTTCGTATCGGAGGAGTAGCTGCTGATCTACCTCATGGCTGGATAGATAAATGTTTGGATTTTTGCGATTATTTTTTAACCGGGGTTGCTGAATATCAAAAGCTTATTACGCGGAATCCTATTTTTTTAGAACGAGTTGAAGGCGTAGGCATTATTGGCGCAGAAGAAGCACTAAATTGGGGTTTATCGGGCCCAATGCTACGAGCTTCCGGAATACAGTGGGATCTTCGTAAAATTGATCGTTATGAGTCTTACGACGAATTTGATTGGGAGATTCAATGGCAAAAAGAAGGGGATTCATTAGCTCGGTATTTAGTACGAATCAGTGAAATGACAGAATCCATAAAAATTATCCAACAGGCTCTGGAAGGAATTCCAGGGGGACCCTATGAGAATTTAGAAATTCGACGCTTTGGTAGAATAAAAGACCCTGAATGGAATGATTTTGACTATCGATTTATTAGTAAAAAACCTTCTCCAACTTTTGAATTGTCTAAGCAAGAACTTTATGTAAGAGTCGAAGCACCAAAAGGAGAATTGGGAATTTTTCTGATAGGAGATCAGAGTGTTTTTCCTTGGAGATGGAAAATTCGACCACCGGGTTTTATCAACTTGCAAATTCTTCCTCAGTTAGTTAAAAGAATGAAATTGGCTGATATTATGACGATACTAGGTAGCATAGATATCATTATGGGAGAAGTTGATCGTTGAAATGATAATTGATACAACAGAAATACAAGCTATCAATTCTTTTTCCAGATTGGAATCCTTAAAAGAAGTGTATGGGATCATATGGATACTCGTACCTATTTTCACTCTTGTATTAGGAATCACACTAGGTGTACTAGTAATTGTTTGGTTAGAAAGAGAAATATCTGCAGGAATACAACAACGTATTGGACCCGAATATGCTGGGCCTTTGGGAATTCTTCAAGCTCTAGCAGATGGTACAAAACTACTTTTCAAAGAGAATCTTCTTCCATCTAGAGGAGATACTCGTTTATTCAGTATCGGGCCATCCATAGCAGTCATATCCATTTTACTAAGTTATTCAGTAATTCCTTTTAGCTATCGCCTTATTCTAGCCGATCTCAGTATTGGTGTTTTTTTATGGATCGCTGTTTCAAGTCTTGCTCCCGTTGGACTTCTTATGTCGGGATATGGATCAAATAATAAATATTCCTTTTTAGGTGGATTAAGGGCTGCTGCTCAATCAATTAGTTATGAAATACCATTAACTCTATGTGTATTATCAATATCTCTACGTGTGATTCGGTGAGACATCAAAATTCCCCTATTTATTTTTATTTTCTTTATAGAAAGTTTTCTTTCTAGCAAGAAAGTGAAATGCGTTGAATATCTATTTTTGATTTTTTTTATTTTTATTCATCATGGGGGTTGATAAACTAAACCAGATAGTTATATGAGTGAAATAAAACGGCTTTCAAATTTGCTGTTAAAGGAATTCAATCTCATTTCCTATGTACAAGAATTAAAACATAAGCAGTGGAGACTGTTTACCCCAAGATTGGTTGATTAGTCATCATCGCTTGAAGCGGGTTCAAAAGATCAACTGTATGGGGTTTTTACTATCTATTTCTATTAGTATAGATGTATTACCCTAATTGGGAGATTCAAAAAAACGAGTGGATGGTTAGGAAGACCAAGATACACAAAGGATTAGTAATAGAGATTCTGTAAAATATCCAACTGGATATTTCTTTATCGAAAAGTAATTCGAATTGGGGCTTTAAGTTGGTAGAAATAATTAAGAAGTACTCCCCGCGATTTCGATCCAGAGTATGTTCCTATCCACCGATTAAGTAAATAACTATCAAGAACGAAGAAATCTTTTACTTTGGGTAATGTCCCTTTTTTTTTTCTGAGAAAGGAGAATAGGAGCGAAATAAAATCGAAAGACTAGAATTGCAAAAAGAGATTTTTTTTTTTATTCATAACTATTTGTATTTTTATTTTATTTATTTATTTAGAGAAATAAAATTCTTTTTTATGCAATGTCTACTTATTTTTCGTAATCGAAAATGATAGGTTGAAATATATATGTGATATTCCTCTAAAAAGTCTTTTTTTATTCAAGGATAAAGTTATTAATCAACAAAGAAAAATGAAAATTCTTAAAAGACGAGATCAATTCAGAAGCACTTTTTTATTAGAAATCTAGCAGACAGAATTTCATTGGTCTAATTCTAGGCCTTAGGATAAGATAAGAGTTTGACTCTCTATCGATCCTACAAACACATCAAGATAAAAAATGTTGAAAGGTCTTTCGATTTTTTTGTGACCTATGAGGAGCCGTATGAGGTGAAAATCTCATGTACGGTTCTGTAATAGCGACGGGAACAGTGATGTTATTGTCGACTATGATTATCTAACAGTTTAAGTACAGTTGATATAGTTGAAGCCCAGTCAAAATATGGTCTTTGGGGGTGGAATTTGTGGCGTCAACCTATAGGGTTTATCGTTTTTATAATTTCTTCTCTAGCCGAGTGTGAGAGATTACCTTTTGATTTACCAGAAGCAGAAGAGGAATTGGTAGCAGGTTATCAAACCGAATATTCAGGTATCAAATTTGGTTTATTTTACGTTGCTTCGTATCTAAATCTACTAGTTTCTTCATTATTTGTAACAGTTCTTTACTTGGGGGGTTGGAATCTTTCTATTCCATACATATTAGTTCCTGAGATTTTGGACATAACTAAAAGAAGTAAAATTTTTGGAATAATAATCGGTATCTTTATTACATTAGCTAAAACTTATTTGTTCTTGTTCATTTCTATTGCAACAAGGTGGACTTTACCGAGACTGAGAATGGACCAACTATTAAATCTTGGATGGAAATTCCTTTTACCTATTTCTCTAGGTAATCTATTATTAACAACTTCGTCCCAACTTCTTTCACTGTAAAGGAATAGAATATTCTATCTTCACAACTTGTCTCAAACAAGAGAAAGAAACAAGTATAAAATTATTTATAGATATTCAGATATGTTCCCTATGCTAACTCAGTTCTTGAATTCTGGTCAACAAACAATACGAGCTGCCAGGTACATTGGTCAAGGTTTCATGATTACCTTGTCCCACGCGAATCGTTTACCTGTAACTATTCAATACCCCTACGAAAAATTGATCACATCAGAACGTTTCCGAGGTCGAATCCAC